CCCCCACAATGTTTGTCCCTCACCTTCAATAACAATATGCATTAAGAAATCATCTGATGGTCGGTTCTTACTACATTAAGATTTTGGGGAACTAATAGATGTTGAGTCCTGGTATATCTTGACTTATGAGTTATTGTGCTCGGTCTTAAATTTAGTTCAATACTACTTCAATTATATTGGATTATTTTTATGAATGGTTTTTGTCTTATTTAAGTTTAATGTTGTTATGTGAATGGTATAAACCTTGAAATGTTGATTAAACATTAATGTCTTTAAATACCCCTGATATGGTTAATATATATGTATGGTGATAATACATATATGCACATACAAAGAATAGTTTAATTTAGAACCCTAGCTTTGGGAGTTAGGGGTGGGGGTTAAAATCCCCTTTCTTTGAGCAGAAGGGAGGAGTTTAACCTCCGGCCTCCGGTTTACAAGACCGGCGCTCTGGAACTGAGCTACTAATGCATAATCATCCAAGAGTTTTGTTTTCCAACCAGCCTGCTAGTGGGGCTAAGATTAAAAATAGGAGGAAATAAAGAAGGGATGCAATTTGTCCAATGATAATATAGGGGTGTTCGACAGGTATTCCTCCAATTCAGGTAAGGATAGCTACATCTGCGACGAGAGTTCAGAATAGGAACTGAGTGAGGGGACGAAATGTTAGGCTTCGTTGTTTTGAGGTGTGGAGAATGGGAACAACTATAAGTACGAGGATGGAGGATAAAAGGGCTAAGACACCTCCTAATTTGTTAGGGATTGAGCGGAGAATTGCATAGGCGAATAAGAAGTATCACTCTGGCTTAATGTGTGGGGGAGTTACTAGGGGGTTGGCGGGGGTAAAGTTGTCTGGGTCCCCTAAGAGGTTTGGTGAGAATAGTGCTAATGAGGAAAGGGTGATAAGGAGAATAGCAAAGCCTAATAAATCTTTATATGAGAAGTAGGGATGGAATGAAACTTTATCAGCATCTGAGTTTAGGCCCAGGGGGTTGTTGGAGCCGGTTTCATGAAGAAATAGCAGGTGAATTACTGTAGCAGCTGCAATGACGAAAGGGAAGAGGAAATGGAAGGCAAAGAATCGGGTGAGGGTGGCGTTGTCTACTGAGAAGCCTCCTCAGATTCATTGAACAAGGGTGTTTCCAATGTAAGGGACGGCGGAGAGGAGATTGGTGATGACGGTGGCCCCTCAAAATGATATTTGTCCTCATGGGAGGACGTATCCTACGAAGGCTGTTATTATTACTAAAAGGAGGAGAATAACACCTACATTTCATGTTTCTTTGTAGAGGTATGAGCCATAGTAAAGCCCTCGGCCGATGTGCAGGTAGATGCAAATAAAAAAGAAGGATGCGCCGTTGGCGTGAATGTTTCGGATGAGTCATCCATAATTGACATCTCGACAGATATGGGCTACAGATGAAAAGGCTGTAGCGATGTCTGAGGTGTAGTGTATGGCGAGGAATAGTCCTGTGAGAATTTGGGTGAATAGGCAAAGGCCTAGGAGGGAACCAAAGTTTCATCAAACTGAAATGTTGGAAGGAGCTGGAAGGTCAACTAGTGCATTGTTTGCGATTTTTAGGAGAGGGTGAGATTTTCGGAGGCTTGTCATTAGTTCTTGTAGTTGAATTACAACAGTGGTTTTTCAAGCCATCGGTCCTGGTTAAATTCCTGGTGAGAATTATGACTTATATCATGTTTTTGTTTTTATTTGGTTTAGTATTAGGGTTAATTGCGGTTGCTTCTAATCCTTCTCCTTATTTTGCTGCCTTAGGATTAGTAATAGTGGCAGGGATGGGATGTGGCGTGTTGGTAGGGCATGGTGGTCCTTTTTTGTCTTTGGTATTATTTTTAATTTACTTGGGGGGTATACTAGTAGTGTTTGCGTATTCAACGGCCCTTGTTGCGGATCCATACCCAGAGAGTTGAGGTGATCGGTCTGTTGTGGTGTATATGGTTATTTATATGGTGGTTGTGGTTTTAGTCTCTGGCTTGTTTTGGGGAGGATGGTATGAGTTTTCGTGAGTATCGGTGGATGAGTTTGAGGAGGTTTCTATATTTCGAGGGGATATTGCAGGGGTTGCCTTAATGTATTCGTTGGGAGGGGGGATGTTGCTTATTAGTGCTTGAGTATTGCTTTTGACTTTATTTGTAGTGTTGGAGTTGACGCGGGGGTTGGGTCGAGGGACACTTCGGGCGGTTTAATAAATGAATATAAAGGTTGCGAGGGCGAGAGTGAGTAGAAAGAGGGAGAGGTAAGTTTTGATTATACCTTGTTGGGTGTTGCTTGTTATTGAAATTAAAGGAATATTGGAAGAGGCTACGGCTTTGGGTCCTGTTTTTTCTATTCAGGTTTGGTCAATTATTTGGCTGGCAATTGTTTGGCCTAATATTAGGTTTAGTTTCGGGATAGAACGGTGAATGATTGCGGGGAAGAAGCCTAGTATGTTGGAGAAGTGATGTAGGGTTAGTTTAGGGAGAGGTTTAAGTTGTTTACTAGTGAGGGATGCTAATTCTAGGGCAATAAGTAGGCCAAGGATGGTTACGGTGAGAGCAGCTAGTTTTAGGAGAGGGGGTATGGTTATTACAGGTGTTTTTAGGGGAAAAATGTTTGAGGTGATAAGGAGGCCGGCAACAATACTTCCTCAGGCGAGTCGTTTAATAGGGTTAATGACGGCTGGGTTATTTTCGTTGATAGGGGAAAGTGGGGTGAATCGGGGGTAACCCATGGAAACGTAAAAGACAATTCGGAGACTGTAAATGGCTGTGAAAGAGGTGGCCAGAAGGGTTAAGGTTAGGGCTCAGGCGTTAAGGTAGGATGTGTTTAGTGCTTCAATGATGGCATCTTTGGAGAAGAAGCCTGCTAAGAAAGGGGTGCCCGTAAGAGCTAAGCTGCCAATAGTAAGGCAGGAGGATGTAAAGGGGGCAAGGTGGTGTATGCCACCTATTTTACGGATATCTTGCTCATCGTTTAGGCTGTGGATGATTGAGCCGGAGCAGAGGAAAAGTATTGCTTTGAAGAAGGCATGGGTACAAATGTGGAGGAAGGCAAGTTGGGGTTGGTTTAGTCCGATGGTAACTATTATTAGTCCTAGTTGGCTTGATGTGGAAAAGGCAACGATTTTCTTAATATCATTCTGGGTGAGGGCGCAGGTGGCGGTGAATAAGGTGGTGAGGGCGCCTAGGCAGAGGCATAGGGTTAGGGCAGTTTGGTTGTTTTCTATTAAAGGGCTCACTCGGATTAGAAGAAAAATGCCTGCAACCACTATGGTGCTGGAATGTAGTAGGGCAGAGACCGGTGTAGGGCCCTCCATGGCGGAAGGCAGCCATGGGTGAAGTCCGAATTGGGCTGATTTACCAGTAGCGGCAATAATTAAACCTAAGAGAGGGAAAGTCAAGTCATGGTATTTGGCAGCTGTAAATACTTGTTGTATTTCTCAGGAGTTAAGGTTCGTAGCTATTCATGCTATGGCAAAGATGAGTCCGATATCTCCAATTCGATTATAAAGAACTGCTTGTAGGGCGGCGGTGTTTGCGTCTGCTCGGCCGTATCATCAGCCAATGAGGAGGAAGGATATAATACCTACTCCTTCCCATCCAATGAAGAGTTGAAATATGTTATTTGCTGTCACTAGAATAATTATGGCGATAAGAAACACGAGGAGATATTTGAAAAATCGGTTAATGTATGGGTCTGTGTGTATATATCAGGATGCAAATTCGAGAATAGATCAGGTTACGTAGAGGGCAATGGGGGTAAAGATGATTGAATAGTGATCGAATTTAAAGCTGATGTTGATATCGAAGGTTGATGTGTTTATTCAGTTTCAGTTAGTAATAATAATTTCAGCTCCTTCATTAAGGAACAGGAATAAAGGGAGGAGGCTTGTGAAGAAAGCCAGTTTAACGGCTGTTTTAACATGGGTGAGGGCTCAGTTAGTTTGTTGAGGGTGGGGGGAGAGAGTTGATAGGACAGGATATATTAAGAGTAGGAAAATGGTGATTAGGCTTGATGTTATTATTAAGGAGGTGGGGTGCATAGCTGCTACTTGGATTTGCACCAAGAGTTTTTGGTTCCTAAGACCAATGGATGAGCTGTTATCCTTTAGGAGCAGTCCGAGTGAGCCCAGGAGTTTAACCAAGGTGACGAAAATTAGCAGTTTTCGTTGCTGCGAGCCTCTCTCGGTGGATAAGAGGATTTTAACTTCTGTTTTTAGAATCACAATCTAATGTTTTTGTTAAACTATATCTACAGGAGGTTCAGCCTCAAATTAGTTCTGGTTTGAGGATAAGTAGAATCAGGGGTAGGAGATGCAGGGCCATTAGCAAATGTTCTCGAGTGTGGGAGGGGTCTAAGGCAAGGATATGGGCAGGGAGGGAGCCTCGTTGGGTTATAAGGAATATGTAGAGGGAATAACCTGCTGTAATTAGGGTTCCGGTTCCTGTTAATGCAATAGTTCATCAGGATCAGTTGAATAGAGAGGTAATAATTATTAGCTCTCCTATGAGATTGGGGAAGGGAGGGAGTGCGAGGTTGGCAAGGCTAGCAATAAATCATCATGTGGTCATTAGTGGAAGTGCTATTTGTAGTCCGCGTGCTAATACTATGGTTCGGCTATGGGTTCGTTCATAGTTAGTGTTTGCTAGGCAAAATAGGGCGGAGGATGTTAATCCATGGGCAATTATAAGGATAAGGGCTCCTGTGAAACCTCAGGGGGTTTGGATAAGGATTCCTGCTACCACCAGGCCTATGTGGCCTACTGATGAGTAGGCGATTAGGGATTTTAGATCTGTTTGACGGAGACAAATTGATCCTGTTATGATTACACCTCAGAGTGCGAAGATAATAAAGGGGTAGCTTAATTCTTTAGTTAGTGGTTCGAGCATAAGTATTATTCGTATCATACCGTAACCCCCTAGTTTTAGAAGTACGGCAGCCAGGATTATGGAACCTGCGACGGGGGCTTCTACGTGTGCTTTAGGAAGTCAAAGGTGGACACCATACAGTGGCATTTTTACTAGAAAGGCCAGTAAGCAGCCGGCTCATCATAATTTGTCCGCGTAGGTTAAAAGGGGGATAGGGTTGGAATATTGGAGGGTTAATAAAGAGAGGGTTCCTGTATTGTTTTGTAGCAGCAGGAGGGCAACGAGTAGTGGGAGTGAACCTGCTAGGGTATAAAATAAAAAGTAGGTACCTGCGTTGAGTCGTTCTGTTTGGTTTCCTCATCGGGTAATAAGGATCAGCGTAGGGATAAGGGTAGCTTCAAATATAATATAAAACATAATTATTTCGGTAGCGCTGAAGGCTATAATTAGGAAAATTTGTAGGGATGTTAGGAGTATAATATATGTTCGTTGTCGATTAATGGGTTCAAGGGTTGTGTGGTTTTGGCTTGCGAGGATTATGAGGGGCAAGAGTCAGCAAGTGAGAACTAAGAGAGGGGTTGAGAGGGGGTCTGTTGCTATATACGGGTTAAGCGAGGATCAGCCTGTTTCTGACAGGTTTTTTAATCAGGTAAGGCTGGCTAGGGCAATTATGAGGCTGTGGAGTAGGGTTGTGGGTCACAGTCATTTAGCGGGGACTATTCAAGCTGTTGGGACGAGCATCAGAGTTGGGATAAGAATTTTTAGCATTGTAGGAGATTTAGGCTTTGGAGGCGATCTGACCCATGGGTGCGGGCGGTAGCTACTAATAGAGCCAACCCTGCGCTTGCTTCGCAAGCTGAAAATGCTAGTAGTAGTAAGGGGGAGGCTGAGAAGTTTGTGGAGTCTAATTGAAGGGTTCATAAGGAGAGGGCAATAAATAGAGAGAGTATTATTCCTTCAAGGCACAGGAGGGCGGAGAGTAGGTGGGTTCGATGAAAGGCCAGGCCTGTAAGTCCTAGAAGGAAGGCTGATGAGAAGGCAAAGTGGGTGGGGGTCATTAGGTGGTTGTGGACTTTAACCACAAGTTTTTGAGCCGAAATCAAATGTTTTTCTTAGACTAATCACCTATTCGGCTCATTCAAGTCCGCCTTGGGCTCATTCATAAATTAAGCCTACGGTAAGTAGAGTCAGTACGGCGGAAGCTCAGAGGAATGTAGTGAGTGGGGATGTTAATTGATCGCTTCAGGGGAGTGGGAGGAGAAGGGCAATTTCCAGGTCGAAAAGAAGAAACAGAATAGCGACGAGGAAGAATCGGAGGGAGAAGGGTAGTCGAGCACTTCCTAGTGGGTCGAATCCGCATTCGTAGGGTGAGAGCTTTTCATGGTCTGGATTTATTTGTGGAAGTCAGAAGGAGATAAGGGCGAGGAGGATGGATAATAAAATGGTGATGGTAATTACTGTCGTGATTAGATTCATTATCTTTCCTTGGATTTTAACCAAGACCGGGTGATTGGAAGTCACTTATACTTGTTTTAATACTAGAAAGATTAAGATCCTCATCAATAGATAGAGATATAAAGGAATAGTCAGACAACATCTACGAAGTGTCAGTATCAGGCAGCGGCTTCAAATCCGAAGTGGTGTTCAGATGTGAAGTGATATTGAATTTGACGGAGTAGGCAGACAGCTAGGAAAGTGGAACCAATAATAACGTGTAGTCCGTGGAAGCCGGTTGCTACAAAGAATGTGGAGCCATAAACTCCATCTGCAATTGTAAAGGGGGCCTCGTAGTATTCTATGGCTTGAAGGAAGGTGAAGTAGAAGCCAAGAAGGATTGTTAAGGTTAATGCTTGAATTGTTTGTTTGCGCTCTCCTTCTATTATGCTGTGGTGGGCTCAAGTAACTGTGACTCCTGAGGCTAGTAGGACGGCTGTATTAAGTAGGGGAACTTCAAATGGGTCTAGGGGGGTAATGCCTGTGGGGGGTCAGCAGCCTCCTAATTCAGGGGTGGGGGCGAGGCTTGCATGGTAGAAAGCTCAAAAGAATCCCAGGAAGAAGAAGACTTCTGAGGTGATAAATAGGATTATACCATATCGAAGCCCTTTTTGAACAGGGGGTGTATGGTGTCCTTGAAATGTGCCTTCTCGGATAATGTCTCGTCATCATTGGTATATTGTAAGGAGGAGAAGGGCTGTGCCTAGGGTTATAAGGGTTGTGGAGTGAAAGTGGAACCAGATGGCAAGGCCTGATGTCATTAAGAGGGCAGCAATTGCGCCTGTTAGGGGTCAGGGACTGGGGTCGACTATGTGATATGCGTGTGCTTGGTGGGCCATTAGACGTTTTCTTGGAGGTAGAGGCTTAGAAGGAGAACGAAGACGTAAGCTTGAATTATTGCTACGGCGATTTCTAGGAGGGTTAATAAGAATAGCAGGGTTACTGTTAAAAATGCTACTGTTGGTATTAGTGGAAGGAGAACAAAGGCTGCTGTTGCGATTAGTTGAATTAGAAGGTGACCAGCTGTTAAGTTGGCTGTTAACCGTACTCCAAGTGCTAGGGGACGAATAAAGAGGCTGATAGTCTCGATAACGATTAGTACGGGGATTAGGGGGGTAGGGGTTCCTTCTGGGAGAAGGTGTCCTAGGGCGATTGTTGGTTGGTTTCGCATTCCAATGATAACGGTGGCTAATCAGAGGGGTACTGCAAGGCCTATATTAAGGGATAGTTGGGTAGTAGGTGTGAAGGTGTATGGAAGAAGGCCTAATATGTTAAGGGAAATGAGGAATAATATTAAGGAGGTGAATATAACGGCTCATTTATGAGCCCCTGGGTTTAAGGGCAGAAAGAGTTGGCTAGTAAATTGGGTAATGAATCAACTTTGGAGGGCCAAGAGTCGGTTGTTTAGCCATCGGCTGGTTGGGGTGGGGAAAATAATGCATGGAAGAATTAGGGCGATGGCGATTAAAGGAATTCCTAGAAAAATAGGGCTTATAAATTGGTCAAAAAAACTTAGTGTCATGGTCAGTTTCAGGGTTCTGTTTTGGGTTTTTCTGTGCTTTGAGGTGTGGGGTCATTAGGGAGTGTGTGGGCTAAAACTTTAGGGGGGAGCATGGTTAATAAAATAGTTCAGGAAAAGACTAGAATAGCAAACCACGGTGCGGGATTGAGCTGGGGCATGTCGCTAGGGGTGGGTGGGGGTCACCAATCTTTAGCTTAAAAGGCTAACGCTATGCCCTGTTTAGCTTCTTAGCGAGGTATCTTCAAGTATTAGGGATGATCAGTTTTCAAAGTGTTCGAGAGGTACGGCCTCAACTACAATGGGTATGAAGCTGTGATTTGCTCCGCAAATTTCAGAGCATTGACCATAGAAGACTCCTGGGCGGGAAGCAATGAAGGCTGTTTGGTTTAGGCGACCGGGGACTGCATCTATTTTTACACCTAAGGCTGGGACTGCCCAAGAGTGAAGTACATCTTCAGCGGACACTAGGACTCGGACGGGGGATTCTGCTGGGATAACTATTCGGTGGTCTGCTTCTAAGAGACGAAATTGGCCGGGGGATAAGTCTTGTGTGGGGATTATATAAGAGTCAAATCCTAAATCTTCGTAGTCAGTATATTCATAGCTTCAGTATCATTGGTGTCCCATGGCCTTAATTGTTAGGTGGGGGTCATTAATTTCGTCCATGAGGTAGAGGATGCGGAGGGACGGTAGGGCAATTAGAATAAGGATAACTGCTGGGAGAACGGTTCAGATAATTTCGATTTCTTGAGAGTCTAGAAGATATTTATTGGTGAGAGTGGTGGAGACTATGGCCACAATAATGTAAAGTACTAATGTGCTAATTAAGAAGACGATTATTAAGGCGTGGTCGTGGAAATGAAGGAGTTCTTCTATAACAGGTGAAGCTGCATCTTGAAAGCCTAGTTGTAAGGGATGTGCCATTAATTTATAAGACACGCGGGATTTTAACCCCCACCCCTGCCTCGACAAGGCAGTGTAATAGACCTGTTTTACTAGTGTCTTATGAAGAAAGTGACAGAGCGGTTATGTGGTTGGCTTGAAACCAATTCATGGGGGTTCAACTCCTCCCTTTCTCGTTAGTTTGATCGAACTTGGACGTAAGCAGGCTCTTCGAATGTATGATAAGGGGGAGGGCAGCCATGCAGTCATTCTACGTTAGTTGTGGTGAGTTCTACTGATATTACTTCACGTTTAGCAGTGAATGCTTCCCAGATAATAAATAAAAACATAATAACTGCTACGAGAGAAATTAGAGACCCGATAGAGGAGATTGTGTTTCATAAAGTATAGGCGTCTGGGTAGTCGGAGTATCGTCGGGGTATCCCAGCTAACCCCAGGAAATGTTGAGGGAAAAAGGTAAGGTTAACTCCAATAAATATAATACCAAAGTGGATTTTTGTTCAAGTGCTGTGAAGGGTATAGCCTGAAAATAGGGGAAATCAGTGTACGAAGGCGCCGATAATAGCAAATACAGCTCCTATCGAGAGGACATAATGGAAGTGGGCTACTACATAGTATGTGTCGTGTAAGACAATGTCTAGGGACGAATTGGCTAGGATAATTCCGGTTAGGCCGCCTACTGTAAAGAGGAAAATGAACCCAAGGGCTCATAAAAGGGGTGTTTCTCATTTAATTGATCCTCCGTGGAGGGTTGCGAGTCAGCTAAAGACTTTTACGCCAGTGGGGATCGCAATGATTATAGTGGCGGACGTAAAATAGGCACGTGTGTCTACATCCATACCGACTGTAAATATATGATGGGCTCAAACAATAAAGCCTAGGAGGCCGATGGCCATCATGGCTCACACTATACCCATATAGCCGAAGGGTTCTTTTTTACCGGAATAATATGCAACAATGTGGGAGATTATTCCGAATCCTGGGAGGATTAAAATGTAAACTTCCGGATGGCCGAAGAATCAGAAGAGGTGTTGATAAAGAATTGGATCACCCCCTCCTGCCGGGTCAAAGAAAGTAGTGTTGAGATTTCGGTCTGTAAGGAGTATTGTAATTCCAGCAGCGAGGACGGGGAGGGAAAGGAGAAGGAGGACAGCAGTAACTAGTACTGCTCATACGAACAGGGGTGTCTGGTATTGCGAGATGGCGGGGGGTTTTATATTGATAATAGTTGTAATGAAATTAATGGCCCCAAGGATTGAGGAAATTCCTGCTAAATGAAGGGAGAAGATAGTTAGGTCGACTGATGCTCCGGCATGGGCCAAGTTACCCGCCAAAGGAGGGTATACGGTTCATCCGGTTCCGGCTCCAGCCTCTACTCCGGAAGAAGCCAGGAGTAGGAGGAAAGAGGGGGGTAGAAGCCAGAAGCTCATATTATTTATTCGAGGGAAAGCTATGTCTGGTGCTCCAATCATTAGTGGGATAAGCCAGTTTCCGAAGCCTCCAATCATAATTGGTATTACTATAAAGAAAATTATTACAAATGCATGGGCTGTTACGATTACATTATAAATCTGGTCATCCCCAAGGAGGGCGCCTGGTTGGCTTAGTTCTGCTCGAATGAGCAGGCTGAGGGCCGTGCCTACCATTCCGGCCCAGGCACCAAATACTAAATAGAGGGTGCCGATATCTTTGTGATTAGTCGAGAAGAATCAACGTGTGATTGCCACAGGTAGGATGGCTGAGACTTTAAGCGGTGGATTGTAGCCCCATATACAGAGGTTTGAGTCCTCTTCTTACCAAGCTTTGAGGTGTTTTCACATTGGATTGCAAATCCAAAGAAGCAGGCTAACACCTGCCGGGGCTTTCCCCCGCCTCTAGATGTTTGACAGGCGGGGGAAAGGTAGATGGATGCTCGCTGGTTTGAGCACTTAGCTGTTAACTAAGAGTTTGTAGGATCGAGGCCTGCCTATCTAGTAAGGCTTTAGCTTAATTAGAGTGTCTGTTTTGCATACAGGAGATGTGGGATAGTGTCCCGCAAGTCTTATCAGGGACTGGGAGATTTTAACTCCCGCTTAGGGCTTTGAAGGCCCTTGGTCTTGCGCTATCCTAAGTCCCTTAGAGGGTCAATAGTGCTATTGTGGCAGGAGTTAGGGGGAGTAAAGTGAGGGTGGCTACGGTGGAAATGGCTAAGGGCAGAGTGGTTTGTGAAGAGGGTAACCGTCAAGGGGTAGTTCCGGTTAAGTTGTTGGGGGATATGGTAAGGGTGATTGCATATGAAAGCCGTAAGTAGAAATAGAGGCTTAATAGGGCGGTTAGCGCAGCTAGGGTGGCTGTGGGGGCAAGGTCTTGTTTGGACAATTCTTGGAGAATTAGTCATTTTGGCATGAAGCCGGTAAGGGGAGGTAAACCTCCTAGAGAGAGAAGGATAAGAGGGGCTAGGGCGGTGAGTATTGGGGTTTTTGCTCATGAAGTGGCGAGTGCATTAATGTTGGTTGCTTTATTTAATTTGAAAACAAGGAATGTTGAAAATGTCATGATAAGGTATATAATAAGGGTTAGAAGGGTGAGGGAGGGGGAGAATTGTATTACTAAGACTATTCATCCGAGGTGGGCAATTGAAGAGTAGGCAAGAATTTTCCGTAATTGGGTCTGGTTTAATCCTCCTCAGCCTCCTACGAGAGTTGAGGTAAGGCCGAGTATAATTAGGATGGTTGAATTAGTGTGTTGAATTTGTAGGAGAAGGGCGAATGGGGCAAGCTTTTGTCAGGTGGAGAGGATAAGGCCTGTGGTAAGGTCTAGTCCTTGGAGGACTTCGGGTAGTCATGCGTGAACTGGGGCAAGGCCAATTTTTAGTGCGAGGGCAAGTGTAATAAGGGTGGTTGGGAGGGGGTGGGATATTTGTTGGATGTCTCATTGTCCTGTGAGTCAGGCATTGGTAATGCTAGCAAAGAGTAGTATGGCTGCTGCGGTGGCTTGGGTGAGAAAATATTTGGTGGTTGCTTCAACAGCTCGTGGGTGGTGGTGTTGGGCTATAAGGGGAATAATGGCAAGGGTATTTATTTCAAGACCTATTCAGGCGAGAAGTCAGTGTGAGCTTGCGAATGTAATTGTGGTTCCTAAGCCTAATCCAAATAGCAGGGTGGCTAGAATGTATGGGTTCATCAGTAAGGGAAGGATTTTAACCAACATTCTTGGGGTATGGGCCCAATAGCTTAAATTAGCTGACCTTACTAGGAAGTGGTGTATTGGAAGCACTGAGAGTTTTGATCTCTCCAGATAGGGTTCGAGCCCCTTCTTTCTAAGGAGTTGGGGGGACTTTAACCCCCATAATTCACTCTATCAAAGTGGTCCTTTGCTTCAGGCACAGCTCCGGGACTATAGTTGTGGTGGGAGTCCTGCAAATGCAATTGGGAGTGCCAGGTGTCAGATTACCAGGGCTAGTGTTAGGGGAAGAAAGTTTTTTCAGATCAGATGCATGAGTTGGTCGTATCGGAATCGGGGGTAAGAGGCTCGGATTCAAAGGAACACGATTGAAAGGAGGGCTGCTTTGGTTATTAAATTGATTGTAGTTAGTGCTGGTATTGTTGGGATGTGTGAGGCGCCTAGGAATAATGTGGCGGAAAGGGTATTTATAAGTAGGATGTTGGCATATTCTGCTAGGAAAAACAGGGCGAAAGGGCCCCCTGCGTATTCTACGTTAAAACCGGATACTAGTTCCGATTCCCCCTCTGTTAAGTCGAAGGGGGCTCGGTTGGTTTCTGCTAGGGTTGAAATATATCATATTGCAGCTAGGGGTCAGGCGGGTAAAATTAATCAGACACTTTCTTGGGCAATATTAAAGGTTTGAAGTGTGAAGCCTCCGGTGAAGATAATAGCGCTTAAGAGGATAAGTCCGAGGCTGACTTCATATGAAATGGTCTGGGCTACAGCCCGTAGGGCCCCAATGAGGGCGTATTTTGAGTTGGATGCCCACCCTGATCCTAGAATTGAGTAGACGGCGAGACTGGAGAGGGCTAGGATAAAAAGGATACCTAGATTTAAGTCGGTTACGGGGTGGGGTATTGGTATAGGGGCTCATAGGGTGAGGGCGAGTGTGAGGGCTAGTATAGGAGTTAATAAAAATAAGATAGGGGAGGAAGTGGAGGGGCGTACTGGTTCTTTGATGAATAGTTTCACTCCATCGGCGATAGGTTGTAGAAGACCATAGGGCCCTACAATATTAGGGCCTTTTCGTAGTTGTATATAGCCGAGTACTTTTCGTTCAATCAGGGTTAGAAAGGCGACGGCTAGTAATACGGGCACGATGAAGGCTAGGGGATTAATAATGTGGGTGAGGAGTGTTGTGATCATAGCTAAGGAGAGGATTTGAACCTCTGTGGAAAGGGCTTAGGTCTTTTGCAGTTGCCGGGCTCTGCCACCTTAACATGCCGTTTTCTTCGGCACAGGGGCATGCCCTCTTGCCTATTTTAGTTGTTTTCATTAGGTGGGGGTGAGGCGTACCTTAAGCATGGGCCTCTTCTTTTCGGTCCTTTCGTACTAGAAAAGATCATATCATAGATAGAAACTGACCTGGATTACTCCGGTCTGAACTCAGATCACGTAGGACTTTAATCGTTGAACAAACGAACCCTTAATAGCGGCTGCACCATTAGGATGTCCTGATCCAACATCGAGGTCGTAAACCCCCTTGTCGATATGGGCTCTAAAAGGGGATTGCGCTGTTATCCCTAGGGTAACTTGGTCCGTTGATCGGCGTTGCCGGATCATTATTGGTCAGAAGTTCTGTTAACTAGAGCGGGGGCTCTTAGTTTTAGGAGGGGGAAGATGGGGTCCTCCCGTTCCACGTGGGGGATTTTTGTTTCCCCGCGGTCGCCCCAACCGAAGACAATAGGGCAGGTTTCCTTTGGTTTGGTCCTTTCTTAGGGATATTTAACATGAGCTGCTTTAGTGTCTAAAGCTCCATAGGGTCTTCTCGTCTTATGGTTATATTCCCGCTTCTGCACGGGAAGATCAATTTCATTGACTTGAAAAAGGAGACAGTTAAGCCCTCGTTGTGCCATTCATACAGGTCTCCATTTAAGAGACAAGTGATTGCGCTACCTTTGCACGGTTAAAATACCGCGGCCGTTAAACATATAGTCACAGGGCAGGCGGGACCTCTTATTTTTAGTTTACAAGAGGCGATGTTTTTGGTAAACAGGCGAGGCTTCATGTGTTTGCCGAGTTCCTTCTTTTTCTTTTAGTCTTTCCTTATGTGCGCGCCAGTGTGGGGTTAACGGTTGTTTTGTTGAATGTTTTTCTGGTTGTTTGATTTGTTGTTCATTACCCTCTTTGTTTGGGGCCGTTAAGGTTCGGTAGGGGGTCTGTTCCGATTTACACGTGTGCAAGGAGAGAGGTGATGGCTCTCTTATTACTCATATTAGCATGGTCACCCCCATGTTGGCATGGGGTGGCCTGGTAGGATTAGGGGATTAAGATTGAATTGTCAGGATCGAAGGGGTAAGTGGTATGTCTGAGCTTTAACGCTTTCTATTGGGGTGGCTGCTTTTAGGCCCACCAGAACATTTTGCCTTATTTATTGTGATCTTTATCCATCTGAAAAAGTTGTGTCTTGTTTCAAAGGAGCTGTACCTCCTTTGAATAACTCTCTCGGTTTCTTTGAATGTTTAAGGGTGTCTTTAAGACGGGGGTATTCAAGAAAGAAGCTGGGAGGCTGAACTACTATCCATTTCTCAGGCAACCAGCTATAACTAAGTTCGATAGGTCTGTCACCGCTACTCGAAGTTCTTCCCACTCTTTTGCCACAGAGACGGGTGTGCCCTATTAATAGGCTGTCTTGGAGTAGCTCACTTAGTTTCGGGGAGTCAAACTAAAGTGCTCTTTGCTTGAATTTTACTAGCTAAATCATGATGCAAAAGGTACGAGTTTTAGTCTCTGCTTTTTTGGGCTTTACTGGTTTATTTCATTTCTCTTTCAGCGTTCCCTTACGGTACTTTCTCTATTGCGCCACAGTCCCTTTTCTGTCGCCCGTACTGAGGGGGAAAAATGGTTTGTTTTACAAAAATTTTGGTGTATTTGGGGATATTAATAATGAGTTGTTGTATTTGATTAGGCGGGCTAGCTACTTGGCGTCAGGGTAATCCGGATTGCACGGATGACTTCTCAGTGTAAGGGAGATGCTTTTCTGTTTTAGCTATACTCTGATTTTTCCAAGTGCACCTTCCGGTACACTTACCATGTTACGACTTGCCTCCCCTTTGGGGCGATTTGATTTTAGTTACTTGAGTTTTGCTAAACCAGGGGAGAGTGACGGGCGGTGTGTGCGCGCTTCAGGGCCAGCTTCAGTAGAACTCTCTGTTTTCTGCTTACTGCTAAATCCTCCTTCAGGATGTACGTTTCAGTATATCATTCGTATTCCCTGTGTTAGGGAATGTAGCCCATCTCTTCCCCTTCCATACGCTACACCTCGACCTGACGTTTTGGGCTGTGCCAATTCTGCTTACTATTAGTCCTTCACAGGGTAAGCTGACGACGGCGGTATATAGGCGGGGAAAACAAAGAAGGGTGAGGTTGAACGGGGGTTATCGGTTCTAGGACAGGCTCCTCTAGGTGGGTCTAAAGCACCGCCAAGTCCTTTGGGTTTTAAGCTAATGCTCGTAATTCCCAGGCGGATAGTAGGTGTATTATACTATCAATGTTTAGGGCTAAGCATAGTGGGGTATCTAATCCCAGTTTGTGTCATAGCTTTCGTGGGTTCGGGGTGGGTATAAAGCCACTTTCGTAGTTGGACTTCTTATCTTCGGGTGCGTATAACAGTATTGAAGATGTTCGGCTTTAGTTTTAGTTTTTCCTTAACCACTCTTTACGCCGGGTCTATCAACTTGGGTCTCTCGTATAACCGCGGTGGCTGGCACGAGTTTTACCGGCCCTCTTAGCTTTGACTAAGTCAAGTTTTCACTTATGGCTTAAGGTCTATCACTGCTGAATACCCTTGAGGGTGTGGCTAAGCAAGGTGTCGTGGGCTGAAATTGAGTGTGCCTGATACCAGCTCCTTGTTCCCGGGCAGGGAACTGTGGGGCATTCTCACGGGGGTGCGGATACTTGCATGTGTAAGTTAAGCTAAAGTTGATAGTAAAGTCAGGACCAAGCTTTTGTGCTTGCGGAGCTTTCTAGGGCTCATCTTAACATCTTCAGTGTTATGCTTTAATTAAGCTACGCTAGCGTGTGCATTATTATAATAGTGTAAATAAACACACTTTGGGCTTTAAATTATACTACTAGAGGTTTTCCTGTTTCCGGGGGGTTTTCAGGAGTGTTAGTGATCTCAGGAGTATAGGGGGGTAGGGGGGTTTACGCGCAAAAACCCCCAGGGGCATCTTAGATATTTTAGGGGAAATATTCATATATTATGCTCTTGATATCCTAATATGCAATTCTACTGTAAAGTCTTTTCAACATGAATACTATTTCCGTAGGGCAAGGAAATGTTCACCCTTATTTTTTATTTCTGTATGCACTCTGAAATGTCAAGTGAAAGGAAACCAAAAAAGAGAAACCACTTACCCGCTGGAGTGAACGCTCGGCTTGGTGGGTAACGAGTCGAATGTATCCCACCATTAACTTATGTCAGCGTCGATGAACGTATGGGGAATTCACCAATTGATGGCCCTGAAGTAGGAACCAAATGCCAGGAATAATTCACTAAGTGAAA